TTTCCAGCTGTTCAATAGCCCCCTCACGAAGTTCTTCTGAATTTCGAATAGTATTCAGTATCCTCTGTTTTCGATTATCTAATAAATCACTTAATGAAAGTAGATTATAATTCCGTTCATTTGAAAACTTCCATAATCCCTTCCCAAACCAAACATGAATCTTTCGATTCATTTGGCTCTCACGCTCAATTACTTGGAAAATTCTCATAGCTTATTTTATGAATGTAATGAGCCTATCCTCTCTTCTTTATTCATAGTCCAATGTAATGCAAAACCAAAATATTTGGAGGACTCTTCTGACAAAATCAAAAATATGTAATTGTCAGCAAAGTTGTTTCTTTTTTTCTTCAGTTCAAATCCAAAAGATTTTTCTTATTTATACATTAAGGCATAGGTCGTTGATTCAGCATTAGATAAAAGGGGGAAAATGCTTATTTTTAGAATAAGCGGTTCAATTTATTTTATCAAGATGAGTGTCCTATATCGATAAAATATTTATTTGAAAACGATCTCTATATTAACATAGTGGTAGAAAGAGTACCGTGCTGTGTCTAGACTTCAAACGATTTGCTTTAACCATCTTAACAATCCCACATTATTGGTTGCTAGAGAATCAAAGTGGATTTGCCAATTAATCACGAAATGTGATGGTTCTTACATATAATTTACTAATTTCTTCAGAAGTAATTCGAAAGATCATGCACCTTTCTTTCCTAGTTATAACGGAAAAGGGTACAGCTGGTTCGATCCAGCCTATTCTTGAAATAAACAACTCACACACACTCCCTTTCCAAAAAAGATCAATACACCAATCACTAGACTTAGATTTATTAGATTTGTTGCTAAAATATCGGTATTAAATCCGAAACTCCCGGCAGATGGCCAGTGGCCTAAAGAAACGAAAGAATCGGTTACATTTTTCATATAATCTCCTCTTATATTATAGATAGACTAAAAAATCGACCAAAGTTATTTTTCTATCACTTTGCCCCTCTTTTTTTATTTATTCTTTTTTTTTGAAATCGAGTCAAAAAATATTCGAGTTAGAATTTCTTTTATTTATAGTTATTTATTTATAGTTATAAAGTATGAACTACCCCTTGCTTGTTTGAACACCACCATAAAAGACTTTCCCCTGTACTACGAACGGGAAGGATGAAAGCGAATTGGTATACTAATTCCTCATCTGCAAATCATCCCTTCCCTAATGTAGGTTATTTTCTCAACGAATAAAAATTATAGGAGTAAAATCTTGATCTAATTTGAAAAAGCAAACGACAAGTCCACGGCAATAAAATAGGAAAAATATGTATTTTTCCTGCTTAAACAAAAGGATTCGCAAATAAAAGTGCTAATGCTACAACCAATCCATAAATTGTTAAAGCTTCCATAAAAGCTAGACTAAGCAATAGAGTACCTCGTATCTTTCCCTCTGCCTCGGGCTGTCTCGCGATACCCTCTACGGCTTGACCCGCGGCAGTCCCTTGACCAACTCCGGGTCCGATAGAAGCAAGCCCTACGGCCAATCCAGCAGCAATAACGGAAGCAGCAGAAATCAGTGGATTCATGATAAGTTCCTCGTACCAACAAAAAGAAATGGTTAATGATACAATCAACCAATGAATTATGACTTAATTATTCGGATTAATCTAGTCGAAGTAACTAAGAACTTCGAATTTAAGTATTTAAGTAATAATATTATTGAATTATCAGAACTACTTCGATATATCCTTTTTCGTTTCTATCCACAGAGTCTTCGCGAATCCATAGAATTCTCGTTTTTCCATTTCTTGTTTCCGAACTGTTATTTCAAAATTCTTTTATCTTTTCTTGATTTCATCTGTTTATTCGGGCAAGTCACAGTCGAAACGAGACGAAAGGACTTCTGTTAGAACCCCCCCTACAGTAGTAGGGGAAATGAAATATATCTTTAATTCATATATAAGTAGTCAATATCTAATATCACATATACATATCTTTCTTCAATAACGTAAACCATTAAATTCAATCAGATTCGAAAATCAATCTATTTTTTTAGGAATCCAATTTTTTGTTTTGTAAATTTTTTTCTTCCTTCCGTTTTCGTTATCAGCATTCCAACCGAATACAATCTAAATGGGCAAATTAAATTGAAATTTATTAAGGCCTATTATTGGATAGAAATGTCATTATTTGATTGATCTAAGTTCATGCAATTTATTATTTTATTTATTAATATAAAAATATAAATATAATATTTTCTTTTGGTCAATTGTTGAATAAAATCAACTGTAAAGTAGAATCGGTTCTCCGGTTTTTTATTTACTCACACGCCGTAAACATATATCTTATTGAAATTATGATTTGATGAATTAAGAAGATTGGCGGACCAATATAATATCAAAGTAAATATTCCTTGAATAAAAATACGATATTAAGTGGACGAAAAGGGGAATCTTAGAAAAAATATTTTTTTTCTTTTAGATCTCTTTCCTTTTGTTTACAACTCTATAATAAGGAA